ACCTAATTATTGGGGTAGTTCGTTAGCGTTAGGTTGCCGGATCCTCCTCAGGTAGCCTCGTCGAAACGAAATAAAGAACGAGAGTGAGATATCAAAACTGTCTTCATTCAAAATGAATTCCTTATCAAAAAATGATTAATGATGCGGATAAGCTGATACCGACTCGTCAATCTCCTCCATACTCAATCCACATCATATTACTTGCACGAAAACGAGGAACTCGTTAAACTTGCACGAAAACAAAGAACTTGTTAACAAATCTACCCATCGATTTGATAGATTTTTCATCTTTCTATCTGGGTTGCTTATTAGTAATAATGGGATCCGGGAAATGAGTGGGGCGCAAAGCCGAAACCTTAGAAATGAATTGAAAGGGATTTAATTATTTTTTTCTTTTTTATTTTGTATTTGTAGTTGAAAACAATTGGGAGGAATTTTGGACTTTTTTTATCACGAGTAATTGAATGACGAGGAGCCGTATGAGGTGAGAATCTCACGTACGGTTCTGTATAGTGACATTGGAGCTGTCGACTATTCCACGACTACACCAAAAAAACCCAACTCTGCCCTACGTAAAGTCGCGAGAGTTCGATTAACCTCCAAGTTTGAGGTAACGGCTTACATACCAGGTATTGGCCATAATTTGCAGGAACATTCGGTGGTCCCCGTGAGAGGCGGAAGGGTCAAAGACCTACCCGGTGTTAGGTATCACATTGTTAGAGGAACCCTAGATGCTGTAGGGGTAAAGGATCGCAGAAAAGGGCGTTCTAGTGCGTTGCAGAACATTGTCACAACTTGTATCATTGCAATGATTCCGTATCAGTTGTTCCGATATGTTAAATGTGTAGCCGACCCAGCATTGCCAGGGGACTGAAGCCTGCTACTACAGAGATTGATGGAGATTAATTATTATCTATCTATTTGTATGAAACAACTTGGTGTCTAAGGTGTTCTATTCCAGCAAGTTGAGTTTTACCTGGACTCCCACCTGGAAAATCTCAGAACGTCTTTTCCTCTTGGAACAGGTTTAGACTACGACTACTTGCGGAGATTCGGTGAAGGCTTTATACACATCTACTGATTGGATTGATAAACCTACGGACATTCCTAGTAAGATAACTGAATTGCAAGATTTTCTTCTTTTATATCTAAACTTCGACTTCTTTTATCCGTGGAATAGGAGAAAACGGATACTCAATGTGCGATGAGTAAATATGATTTGCATTTTAAAAAATAAATGGTTCAAAATCATTTGAATAGTTTCTATTCAATCATGTGGAAAGCTGTATTCGATGAAAGTCGCACGTGCAGTTTGGAGGGAGATCCTCGACTAACCGGTGGATCCACCCTACAATATGGAGTAAAGAAGCCAAAATAGTAGCTTAAGATACCACTGAAATAAAAGAATTGATTGAAATCTGACATATTTATATTTGTAAACTCGTGTTACATCGGAGCAGTGTAGTGAACAGAAAGAAAAATATCGAATCAGATCCAATTTATCGTAATCGATTAGTAAATATGCTAGTTGATCGTATCCCGAAAAATGGCAAGAAATCACTGGCTTATCAGATTTTTTATCAGGCTATGAAGCGGATTAGGTAAAAGACAAATAGGAACCCACTGTCTGTTCTGCGACAGGCGGTGCGCGGGGTAACTCCCGATGTAGTGACAGAAACCAAACGTGTAGGTGGATCAACTTATCGAGTTCCCGTTGAAGTAGTACCGGCAGAGGGAAAAGCTTCGGCTATCCGGTGGTCATTAATCGCGTGTCGAAAACGCTCAGGTCGAAGTATGGCTTTAAGATCGAGTGATGAATCAATGGATGCCGCCAGGAATTCCGGTAGTGCCATACGGAAGAAGGAGGAGACTCATAAAGTTGCGGAAGCTAACAAAGCTTTTGCCCATTTCCGTTAGTTTCGGATTCGTTCCAATCCACAATCTTTCCGTTGTGGATTGGAACCGGGGCACAAACTAACAAACTATTGGGGAATCAAAAAACACTGTGAAGAAATGGTTGAGTGAGGAGTGAACGGCGAATAACGGGTGTCTAAGCCACCAGTGGGGGTTGGCAACTACTTCTTTTTAGGTTGCTAATTATTAGACTCCTCCCAACCTAATAGGATATCGGGGGGGGGGGGCCAATGCAGAGTTGCGGAGTGCCTCGCAAAAAGGCTTGACGCATGACCAGTTTTTCGGAGACTGAAATTGATTGAGGCGCGCACCGCATACTGCATAGAGTAGAAATTTAATTTTTTTTTTTGAAAACGGAAAGCCTTGTTGTAAAACAATGGGTCAAAATTGTTTGAGATATCGAGAAGAAGCCCCCATACCCGAGAATTCTGGGGACTCAATTAATTTCGGTTGACACAGATAGGTTTTTGTGATATATTATAAATTAACAGGCTTACTAGCCTGGGGAATCACTAATTATTTCTTGAAAACCAAAAAATACCATGACCGCAACTTTAGAACGACGCGAAAGCGCAAGCTTATGGGGTCGCTTCTGCGACTGGATCACCAGCACCGAAAACCGTCTTTACATCGGATGGTTCGGTGTCTTAATGATTCCTACCTTACTAACCGCAACCTCTGTATTCATCATTGCTTTCGTCGCAGCTCCTCCTGTAGATATTGATGGTATCCGCGAACCCGTTTCTGGTTCTTTGTTATACGGTAACAACATTATCTCTGGTGCTATCATCCCTACTTCTGCAGCTATTGGGTTACATTTCTACCCAATCTGGGAAGCAGCTTCCGTCGATGAATGGCTTTACAATGGTGGTCCTTACGAACTTATCGTTCTTCACTTCCTACTTGGTGTAGCTTGCTACATGGGTCGCGAATGGGAACTAAGCTTCCGTTTAGGTATGCGTCCTTGGATCGCTGTTGCATACTCGGCTCCCGTCGCAGCTGCTGCCGCCGTCTTCCTGATCTACCCAATTGGTCAAGGAAGTTTCTCTGACGGTATGCCTCTAGGCATTTCTGGTACTTTCAACTTCATGATCGTCTTCCAGGCTGAGCACAATATCCTTATGCATCCCTTCCACATGTTGGGTGTAGCTGGCGTATTTGGCGGCTCTCTATTCAGTGCTATGCATGGTTCTTTGGTAACTTCTAGTTTGATCAGAGAAACAACTGAGAATGAGTCTGCTAATGCGGGTTATAAGTTCGGTCAAGAAGAAGAAACCTACAACATCGTAGCTGCTCACGGCTACTTCGGTCGTTTGATCTTCCAATATGCTAGCTTCAACAATTCTCGTTCTCTACACTTCTTTTTAGCTGCCTGGCCTGTAGTAGGTATCTGGTTCACCGCTTTAGGCATTAGCACTATGGCATTCAACTTGAATGGTTTTAACTTCAACCAATCCGTGGTTGACAGCCAGGGTCGTGTTATAAACACCTGGGCTGATATAATAAACCGTGCTAACCTAGGTATGGAAGTCATGCATGAACGTAACGCTCATAACTTCCCTCTAGACTTGGCTTCTGTTGAAGCTCCTTCTATAAACGGATAATATCCGTCTGGTTATGCGGCACAACTGGATACCAAACCTCTTAACTTCAAAGGGGGAGGTTTGGTGTCCAATGAGGTGAAGGTTCGTGCAGTAGAACGAACGGAAAGGATGATAAAAGCTTGTCACAATTTCACGATTATAAGTTTCCAATCTTTAATTCTGAAAACTATTTGGAATATCCTTCTACGATTTAATAGATTACGAAGTTTCCTACTCCGATTTGCAGAATGTTTGTAACCTCCCACCCCAATCTTTTGGATAAAAGAAATTGAGAGCGCATTCCTCATTTCAAAGATTTTATATTGTCTTGTTATATACATACAGTTAATATGTATGTGTATCAACCGAAGAACCTATCTAGCTTGCTTAACGGATAGATCTCGTTCACGTCCGGCGGGGGGGCCAACTAAATCAACAGAGGGGGCGGACGTAGCCAAGTGGATCAAGGCAATGGATTGTGGATCCATCACGCGCGGGTTCAATCCCCGTCGTTCGCCCATCCAATTGAATTGGGTAATTCGATCCTATCGCTCTGCTTGGAACGGAGAAGATTTGTTAAGGTGGGTGGAATTTGTGTGGGTCTCTTCGATAATAACAATTTAGAATTCCCGATCTAATTCCAGTTTTGGATATGACTATTCACGGAAATCACTAGACTCGTTTGAAATATTTACTCCATCCTATCTTGAAATTTTCAAAAGTATTGGTATAATAAATGTGGGAAATAGATAGTATCTACCGCATAGAATTAATATGAAAAAAGAAGATAAGGTGGAGAAGGTGGCAAAAGAAAGAGTAGGAAGTCCAGATTTTTCATCTAGAATTTCAGAGTTAGTAGAAGTCAGTCTATTAGACCACTTCTTCGAATCATTGAAAAACCAACATCTCAAAGAATTTTTAATTAGTCCATCTCCCAATTATGAACCTTTTATCAGATTATCTGACTTGCGATTTCTGAGTTCACTATTTCTACGCAATCTGCGTGATTCACTAAAAAGAGATAGTGGCATCACCCTGGAGATGCTGATGCTGCTAACAATACCAATTTCTATGCATTGCTTGAGTGCCAAAAGGTCGATCGAAAGAAGTTTTGTATTAGCGGGAGTCATTAATGGGGGTGACGGAGTAAGAAAAAAACAAGCAGAAAATTATGGTGACTTCTCCTACGACTGCTTTCCCCGATTCGAAAGATCTTTATCTGTTGAAAAGAATGGAAAGGGGGGAATACCTGTTTCCCACTACTTAGGTTTGAACGGAGATATTTGTGCAGGTTCAGCAAAAAGAGAGAAGCAAGTTCGTTATGATGCGATGATTCCTCCGGTTTCCGGTAGATGGAAGACATGCATAGTGAGGGATTCACTCCTTGGCAGAGATATGTCCAAGGATGAGACTGAGAGGATTCAAGTATTTTCTAGGGTTTGTAGGGATAGGTGTTTACAAAATTCAAGTAGGTTTTTCAAATTCTATAACTATCTGGTAGTTTCTAAAAACAACCAAAGTGATTTCGATTCGTTATTCTTTTGGGAAAATCATAACAAGCGAGATCTGGGTCGGTTGCAAGCAACACAATTGAGAAACGACTCATTAAGTCCCGTAGTATTAAACTCCTGTGACGAGGCGTTACTTGAATCCGGAGATTCGGCAGATCACCGGGGGGGTGGGTCGGGATTTTATTTCGAGCGAGAAGCCTTTTCCAACTTGTCTTCATTTACGTCTTGTGAAAGGACGATGTCGTTTCGTGGCTGTATATCCGGATTGGATTGTGACAAAAATGGGAAAGAATTTACCATTCTACACACTTATTCACAAATGAAAAATGGATTAATAAATCGACTCAGCGAATTTCTATCGACAATTGAGAAATCAAATCTGATTTTTAGTGGGGCAATAGTTATTGACGTCAGTAATAGCGTCAAATCTGGGAAAGGATTTCCATTGAAAACGAAGGGTGACATGCCGCTTACTCAAATATCTGGCGAAAAACTTGGGCTAGCGGGTAGCAGACACCTCAACCTCAATGAGATTCTTCCAAACTATTTTCAAACACATTTGGGTACACCTAGAAAAATAAGTAATCGAAGTGAAAATACTACTTTTTTAAACTAATTGAAAGAAAAGGGTAACATACATTCAATACATTCAATATATTCTTTAGTTAGATTGTATGGACGAAATAGAATCATACCTCTCTACTCAACATACATATTTCTTTTCTATGACTATTTCTGCGCATTATCTACTGAATATTTCTTCCAAATCAAATATCGGTTGGATGGCTGGACGGGGAGCGGGGAGTACACCGGTGTAACAAGAATTGCAACTGAATAAATAGTATTGAAATGGAAAGATAACGTAGAGCGCCTATTGAACGAATATATTACTTTCCAAATTGACGAGTATATAAATGTTCAGTCAAACGTGCATAGATGGCTCGATACGACCGGGGATTCGTCTCTTTTCCCTGTCGGGGAAGTCTTTGACTCGGAGGAATCAATTTGCCGTGTATCAATAATAAGAAATGAATTACTGAGTAATATTGGTGTCAGTCTCGGTAGTAACAACCAACAGAACGAAAAATATTTTCATCGATTTCTCAATGTTTTTTTTCTCCATAAAATGATTGTTGCCGAGGTTACTCGCCAGAAAGCTTTGATACATACCATTGATTATTGCATCGAAAAATTGAACGACATAGATCTTGAGAAATTGAACAAGATAGATCTCATGAAGCTTGATCTTTTATCAAGTTTATTCGATGGTTACATTGACGAACAGATACTTTTCCTCAAAACAATTCTTGAGAGAAAGAAGAGTTTATTCATTGAATCCAAACTGTTAGTGAGTAAGAAATCGGTAGGCTCTTCGGCCGAGCTGGAACCCGCGGTGAATCCTACTTCTCTCGGGTTGCCCCGCATCGAATCCATCCGAGCAGGATTTTCGAACGATGCTCTTTCCATTACGGGGAGGCAATTTCGGAACCTGTTTCTGCATGATTTAAACCGTGGGGGAGGTTCGACTAGAGATATTTGTGGGAATATTTCGAGATACATTTCCGATCAGGTTAATAAACTAAACTTTCTCTTTCTAGACGACTCACCTATACGGAACTGTGCTGGAAGCAACTTTATTTCGAGAATCAAAAGGGATTTTTTTATTGGGAAATGCAGCAGTAGTTATCTCAACGTCTTAGAAAACTTCTATGCGGGCTCCGAAGATGAAACCATCTCGTCTAATATCATCTCATCTATTCATCCCCAACTGTCGGATTCCTTGTCATCCAATTTATCGAAACAAACAGCAGGGGAGGTTGCTGGCCACGTACTCACACCAATTCAATTTATTTCGTCTAATCTGCATGAATCCACAGCATTAGTAACTCATTCAGATGGACTTTCCAATTATATTTCGGATCTGAAGAGGTTACTGGCGAGTTTGAACTCATCTCCTCGTGAAACGATAGAGTCATTTCTATATTCGTGCAGTAGCGGTGGAGTTTATTCGGGGAAGATGTCGATAAACTCCGATTCATCGTTGGATCGGCGACCCCAATCTCGTCCCAAGAATCTGGTATTGGATCGAGTCTATCAAAAGAATTTGTCTATTAGGTATTTCCGGGAACCAGAAGAGATGGAAACATCCTATTGGTCGCTAAGACTCCCACTATGCAGCGATGTAACATCGAGATCTCTAGCAGAATCGATTGGAAAGGAGGTTGCGCACGAAGATACGGACTTCGCGGATCAATCTATCCGGAAAGAGGCTGTTTGCCCATCCCACTTTATCAATTTCAATGAATTATTAAAAGATTTGAACAGATATAAGGTCTCTTGGATCTTTTGGAAAGACAATGTCGGTGAAAAATGGAGCTTATTTAGAGATTACATACCTTGGTTTTTTACCCCCACCTGGTGGAGATACTTCTACGATCTGATTAGGGAAACATATCCAGAAGTAGTACTTAAAATAAGTTATGACTCAAATCATAATTTTCCTAGAATTTATAAAAGAATTGCTGAGGATGTAGTAGATGGCGCAAAAGCCTATTTATTCCAAAGACTGCAAAGCCTAGGATTTAGATTCGACAACGATTCTATCAATGCTATAGTATCCGAGATAGGTCTTCTTATTTTCGAAGAAATTCCTGATGAGGCGGAGGTTTTACATTCGGGAGGATGGTCAGTATCTCAATTTTCTAATAGGTCTATCTTCTATTACTTTATTCCTTCAGTATTAATTGTTCTTGCATTATTCAAACACCCTTTGTCTGCCGTCTCGGGTTTCAATTCCTTTCATTCATGGAAACGTTTCAATACTATTGAATATCTAACAGACCCAACGCGTGGATCCTATTTGAAAGAGGTAATGTATTCCCCTTCGACAAGCTAAATGTCAACGAGAGATCTACTAATCTATTCTTTGAATAGATTCTTGAATTATATAAATAATATAATATTTTTCTTCTTTGTGAAAAATGAACTCGATTCATGGATGTTTCATAAAGAAAGCTCCGATATCCTAGATAGTAAGAAAGAACTACTGACTCAACATTTAGTGACGAATAAAATTCTTTATAGGTATGTGTCGAAATTGAATTCCAACTATGATTTATTGAGCAACGATATTTCCCATGAACCTTATCCACAAGAAAGATCTAATGTTTTGGCATACTTACTTCAATTCTGGCAAAATGATCTATTGAGTCACAAGATCCGTAAGTTGGATCCTGCAGAGAAGTGGGCTTTCTCCGCCCTCGAGAGAAATATTCTATTTTCAGTAACAACGAGACGAAGAGGCAATCTACTAAATATGCCATGTCATGACATACCTATCTCACTCCAATCGGGATTATTACCATCTAAAGGAATTTTGCTAGTAGGACCCATAGAAACTGGCCGATCTTCCATTATTAGAGATGTAGCATTCGATTCCTACTTTCCAGTGGTGAAACTACCACTGAAGAAGCTGATATACAACCGATCCTTTTTTAATAATGTACGCGGAAATTTCATCTCGAAAGAAAGCGTACACCGATTAAATTTCGTTTTTGAAATGGCGAAAGAGATGTCTCCTTGTACACTATGGATTCAAGATATTCATGAATTGAATATTTATCGTTCGTATCATAAGCTAGAAGCTGATCCCAAATTCTTACTTTGCCAAATATTGAAAAGTATTGGTGACAGGCGCAGCAATTCCAACATCCGCAGGAATGTTGTTGTCGCTACGACTCACGTACCTGCGAGGATAGATCCAGCTCCAATAGCTCCGAACCGGTTAAACTAATTAATAAATTTCCGAAAATCCAACGGGTATCAACGTCATAAGGAATTATCAATTCTATTACGTATCAAAGGTTGCGAAATGGAGGCTAATCTGCCTCTTCCTCTTATTGAAGGTACTGGGTCTGGAACTACGGGTTATAGTAAACGAGATTTATTCCTTCTTGCTAATGAGGCGTTGTTAATAGGTACTTCCAAAAGAAGTAATATTATATGTAGCGACGCAATTGAATTAGCTTTACATAGACAACATTCGACTGCTAGTGATATGGGCAATGGGATAGAATCCGGTTCTGAATGGGAAATCTTTTCTTACGAGATAGCGGAAGCTACTTCAAAGAATAGTTTGATAGATACTTATCTCACAAAGACATATATTGGTCGTGACGCGTTGAAAATGCGATTTTATTATTTGTCTAACTGGTATGTGGAACCTTCAACAACTAAATCAACATCTAGTGAATTCACTCTATTTTCGCATATCCTAGGGATACTAGCTGGATTAGTAGCTCGCGATTCGCTCCAAATGGATATGAGAGAGAAAGAAAATTTCATTGTTATCGACAAACTCGTAGAGAATGACTTGAACCTAGCTTGTGGTGTACTAGAAAACCTCTCGACTAATTTCTCACGTTCAGAAATTTGTAAAGACGGAAGTCGACACAGTAATAGTCTTTCCCCTTCCGTTCCTATCGATAAACCCAAGTATTGTTCAGGTGTAACCTCTACAAGCCGTTCTTCTAAATTTATGAGAAAGGGGGGGTTTAGCAGTCTAACCGACTTCGAACTGCAACAGTCACCCGAACTAATAAACTCAAGTCCGACGGAAGTGTCGCGTGAGATCACTTGGTCCCATAAGGCTTGGCGTCTCCGTTTCCTGCGAAGCGGGACTTATGAATTGATGAGGGTATTATCTGAACCCAATCATTTGTATAATTTAATTCTCCTCTACCAAAATCAGAATTATATACCCCAACAAGATTTCGAATTCAATAGAATTAAGGGTGACAAAAGTAAATGGTGTGAGAAAAGCGGATATCTATTCAGTTTTGAAAAATCTGCGACTAATGTGACAGATGAATCTATTAAAAGATTGGAAAACCGGTTGGATAATATGTTGTTACGCGAGCAATTTCTCGAATTGGGAATATCCGGTGACTCATCTAATGAATATGAAACACACTGTAATCGATTCGACGAAACGACTCGACTCTCCGGGGGGCGCTTCATCTGGGATCCCATGCTTCTGTTCCAGCCAGATCCTAACATTCCTTCCTCGCGTCGCAGCTTGTTGCCGACGAAAGAACTGGCGCGGAGGCTTTACACAATTTACGGTATGAGAAGGCAGCACCTTAATAAAATGTCAAATAAAAAAATTAGAAATTTCTTTCTATATCGTGAAGATAATCCGAAATTGAAACCTGACTCACCTATTAAGCGGTGGAATAACCTCCCTTTGGATGAAGAGGAGCGAGATTCCGAATACGTCAAAGAAACTTCCTCTATGGATATACATCTGCAATATCCGCAGACATTTAGTCCCGCTCGCTTTGATTCCTATGTGGTAGCAGAAGATTTCCCAGAGCGATTTCTTCGGTTTAGGCTTCTGGTTCATAGAAACAAATGGATGAGGCGAAACCGTTGCCCATTTCAGGATTTTCTTATCTATAACATGTTGCTTGAAATTTATTAATATCTATTCAATCCGTTCTGGTTTGGTGGGGCGTCACTGGATCGAACGACGAAACTAATTTTCCACGAAAGTTCATAGAACAAATTTTAGATACCCCTCATCCTGTCTAGATCTCTAGCAATAGAATTAGAAGCCAAATCAGTAAAAGGAAGATCTATATTTTTCTTTTACTGATACAAATAATTTTATTGTAGCATCTTAAATAGTTAAGGAACTGAAGACCATTTCCTATATGAGTCTTTTATGAGTCTTTCTGCTTAGAAAGAAGATTGAGAAGGAGCAATAGCTTATTCCGTAGGGATTTTGCAAAACAGCTTTTTAACATCACGCTTGGAATAGATCCTTTACTTTAGAAAATTGTGGATTTACTCCCCTCCCCAGATAACCGATTGATTCGCTCATTCCAATCGCTCAATACACCGGAATTGAAGTGGGGGCCCCCGAAAACGACCTCTGAATAGGCAGGGTCCTTGCCTTGGGGTGGGGGTATTCAAGGGGGGGGGGTGAGAACGCACAAATCTTTTTCTCTTCAATTGTTAGAGCTGGAAATAAGCACGGTAGTGAATCATTCACTGGTTGGTGGGTCATGGTCCGACGCAATTTGATTTGGCGTATGTGGGAAACACAACTATCCAATTACTAGGAATTGTTGACGTAGATTCGAACGAATCTCCCCGGGTAGGATTCGAACCTACGACCAATCGGTTAACAGCCGACCGCTCTACCGCTGAGCTACCGGGGAAAGTGGTAGGGGATTCAGTCTCATACACACTCAGAGACCTTTGTTCCTTGAACCGCTTCTGAATCTGTAAGACGTTAAGCTTTCTCCGACATTCGGTGAAGTAAACTTCGCGTACAACCTAACTCCCATTATAGGAGGAGGCGGCGGCGATAGCAATCCCATTTGAATGGAAGGGTCCCCGAATCATGGGAGAGGGGGGGGGGGTCAATCGATCGAGGTCGGGGTCAACCCCACAAGCCCCCCACGATCTTTATCGATCAATCACCAATTAGTATTTTCTATTTCCCCCCCTCCAAGAAGCGTAGTAGAATAGCCGCAGGATTACCCCACCTCGTAAGAAGAAGTAATATCTTTGAGGAATAAAAAGAGCAAAAGGGAGAGAGATAGAGATGGGGAAGATGAACAATAGTCGGGAGAAATGAACACGAATTGGAGCTTCGTGAAACGAAAGTAGCAGTTTACGGCAAGGGCGGAATTGGAAAATCAACAACTAGTTGCAATATATCGATAGCTTTAGCTAGACGGGGAAAACGGATACTACAAATCGGGTGTGATCCCAAACATGATAGTACTTTCACTCTCACAGGATTCCTAATACCTACAATTATAGACACCTCACAATCGAAAGATTATCACTACGAAGATGTGTGGCCTGAAGATGTAATTTATAGAGGTTATGGTGGGGTAGATCGCGTTGAAGCCGGCGGACCCCCCGCAGGGGCGGGCTGTGGGGGATATGTCGTGGGAGAAACGGTGAAGCCATTGAAAGAATCAAATGCCTTTTACGAATACGACATTATTTCATTTGACGTTTTGGGAGACGTAGTTTGCGGGGGTTTTGCTGCTCCACCGAATTATGCGGATTACTGTATTACTACAACGGATAATGGATTCGACGCCCTTTTCGCGGCAAATCGGATTGCCGCATCGGTCAGGGAAAAGGCACATACCCACCCCTTGCGGCTAGCCGGTTTGGTAGGAAACCGAACATCTGAGAGAGACTTAATTAATAAATATGTAGAAGCTTGCCCCATGCCCGTACTCGAGGTCTTACCTTTAGTTGAAGATATTCGTGTTTCAAGGGTAAAAGGAAAAACTTTATTTGAAATGGCTGAATGCCAACCAAATCTGAATTTTGTTTGTGATTTCTATTCAAATATAGCGGATTAGACTCTATCCAAGCCGGAGGGAATCATACCACGAGAAATTCCAGATAGGGAATTATTTAGCTTACTTTCCGATTTCTATTTAAATCCCAATTCAGGGAGGAGGGGAAAGAGTCAAAATGATCAGCAAGATACTCCGCTTGATTTTACGATTATCTAATGCCGAAGCGGCTACATCCTCGCGTATACATATATAGATATATAAATCTACACCTCCCCAAGGAAACACTTTCATGAAGACTCTTGAGATTCCTACTTTTGAGTGCGAAACTGGTAATTATCACACCTTCTGTCCCATCAGTTGCGTAGCTTGGCTATACCAAAAGATTGAAGATAGTTCTTTCCTAGTAGTAGGTACAAAAACTCGCGGTTACTTCTTGCAGAATGCTCTTGGAGTCATGATTTTTGCAGAACCTCGTTACGCAATGGCGGAATCAGAAGAGGGAGACATTTCAGCTCAGTTGAATGATCAAAAGGAATTGGAAAGAATTTGCCTACGAGTAAGAAATGATAGGAACCCCAGTGTTATTATCTGGATTGGCACCTGTACCACAGAGATAATAAAAATGGATTTGGAGGGCATAGCACCCAAATTGGAGAAGCAGCTTGGGATACCGATTGTGGTTGCACGGGCAAATGGGTTGGACCATGCTTTCACTCAGGGGGAAGATACTGCATTGGCTGCTACGACACACCGATGTCCAGAGTATAATTGTCATACCACGAACCAACAGAAGGAAGACGTGACTGGGCGTGCTGTGGTTGACGTTGCCCCAAACAATAATTCTTCTGGCGAAAAGAGTAAACCAATTAGATGTAATCTAGTACTTTTTGGATCTCTGCCTTCAAGTGTAGCTTCTCAATCGAATTTGGAATCGAAGCGTCAGTCTGTTTCTGTGTCGGGTTGGCTACCCTCGCAAAAATACACCGAACTTCCCGCTTTAGGCGAAGGCGTCTACGTCTGCGGAGTAAACCCCTTCTTGAGCCGAACGGCGACAACACCAATGCGTCGGAGGAAATGCCAACTGATCGGGGCGCCTTTTCCTATCGGTCCTGATGGAACACGTGCTTGGATCGAGAAAATTTGTTCAGTATTTGACGTGAAACCAGATGGTCTAGAAGAAAGAGAGGATCAGATATGGAAAAATCTTAGTGATTATCTCGAAGTAATAACTGGTAAATCCGTCTTTTTCATGGGGGATAATCTATTAGAAATTTCTATAGCGAGATTTTTAATCCGATGCGGAATGGTTGTTTACGAAATAGGTATTCCCTATATGGATAGACGATATCAAGCTGCCGAGCTGTTGCTTTTGCAACATACCTGTGAGAAGATGGAGAAGCCCACGCCCCGGATTGTTGAAAAACCCGACAACTATAGTCAGGTGCAGCGCATGCATGAGCTACAACCTGACTTGGCAATTACTGGAATGGCCCATGCCAACCCCCTGGAGGCTAGAAATATAGATACCAAATGGTCGGTTGAATTCACATTTGCGCAAATTCATGGATCTGTTAACGCGAGAGACGCTCCCGAACTAGTTACTCGTCCATTGCGACGTAGAAGTGACTCCATATTAGGCTGTCGCAGCTTATCGAGACAGACAGTAGATGTCTAATTAGCAGATGTCTAGTTAAGCTGCTACCAAAAAATAATTGTCAAAAGTTGATAACTAATCATTATGAAGAGTTATATGTAGTCATCTATATAATAGTTCTTAATCAAAAAACTTGTTCATTTAATTAGTTTTTTTTCTTTGCGATTAAGAAATTAAATATTAATAAAAAAGAAGTCCCAACTTTTTTGGGGAAGTTTACGGTCCAAACTTGTCATTGATTTTCCAAAATCGTTTGTCTTATTTTGCATCTGTGTGTATACTGTAGATGGTATCAATGTGGACATCGTAGGAGTAGATATCGAGGTAGGGAATACCCCCTAGGGGTCTAAATGAAGATGGAAAAGTGCGAAGAGATGAAAACAAATAGGGTGAAAATTTCGTACATCAAAAATACTACAACGAATATAAATATATCAAATATTTTGTCACTAACTGGGCTAAAATCGATGAGTCCTTATATATTATTTGGCCTATACTACGGTTTACTCGCGACACTACCTGTTGGACCTTCCCAAATCTTATGTATTAGGTCCTTTCTTTTGGGGGGAAATATAAGTGGTCTCGCGTCTCTGGGTGGTTTAATGCTGGCGCAGCTGGCAACTACGGCATCAATATATTGTTCACCCATCTATATATTGCTATCGAAACCACATCTACTAACCGTCGTGATAATACCCTACATGGTTGTATTTTGTCTGACAATTAACGACTTACCGAATTATCATACTTTGCGTCCTGTCACCTCGTTGCGCGACTCACGGGTAGTAAGTTTATTTCTCAATAGCTTCTTGTTTCAAATATTGAATCCCATTCTACTACCGAATCCCGTGTTGACGAGACTAACCCACCTGCTTCTCTTTCGCTATAGCAACAATTTATTATTTGTAATAACTAGTTTTCTGGGTTGGTTAAGTGGTCACATAGCGTTCAGCTACTTGTCCAAACTACTATTGATTCGCGTTAAAAAAGATTCGCCAATTATATATTTATTGGTAAAACGCGCTCTTTACACAACTTTTAGTATTGTTTTTGTGGCAAACGCCTTGATTTATCTCGGTAGAGCTCCGGTGCCTTTTTGGACCATGAAGTTCATGAATGAATCTCACGATAAAGAACTGTCTTTTTGGGAAATTGCTGAATACCCAGATTTTCTGTGGTGGTTTTTCAAGCCTTGGCCTACCTCTTTTTTCGATCCCTCCAGAGAGAATCGGGGTAATCGATTCATTAGAAATAGTCGATCTAATATGAATAGCAGTTTTTACAAGGGAAAAACATCTACATATTTCTTCAAGAAGTGTTTAACTGATGGAAAACAGAGGTTATGCATTGCAGCGTCGCCCAGTTTGTCAATTTTTGAGAAATAATTGGAGAAATCTCTAATGGGGTCCCATAAATTTGTAGGGGCCTATTCCTCATATCGAGGCTGGATTTTACGGAAATTAGTAAAAAATAAAATCTTTCAAAAAGAATTAATAAATAGAGTCAAATTGTTGGATACTGGGTCTCTCTTTTCGAAAGCGATGGAAAGAAAGACTCGATTGATAAGTAGGAGTAGAAGGAGAGTGCCCCACGTCTACGACCCTTTCATGAATAATTTACGTGTGCAGATTCCAGTTCCACAAACATTTTTAACAGGAGATGAATTGGGTTTTACTAGATGGAATTGGACTGAGTTGGAGACAAGAGAAAAGATTATAAGGGGGAGAGATGTCGCTATAACTAAAAAAAATTCCATCGGGGATTGGATTTCCAGCGGGAGATTGAGGCGGACAAGCAGAAATCCACTACCGTGGGAAACTCTACCAGCAAAAGCTCGACGTATATTCCAATTTATGTTCAAAAATCGAGTTTTGTACGATTATGACGTACAAAAAATTCTAAAGAAGATAAAATCCCCGTCCGGGACCGTTGTCACTTGGGAAGAAGTAATGAACTTGGATCCCGAGGATCGAGCATTATTTTTGACTTATATAAAACAAGAAGAGAATTGCTACAAATTTGATCGAATCTTATTATCAAATAGATTTTTGGTAAGCGGTCGGAGACGCCCCCTAAATCCAAGGAAAGGGGTGCGCACGCTCCACAAAATTGATGATCTGGTTGCAAATCTGGCTCGGAATAACGAACTATATTTCGATACCGAGTTTGATTTTCCGGGAGCAGACGGCGATATCCGTCACAGAAAATTACGGAATGTTGGCTTCACCTTCGCAAAGGGAAAACCCAGATCAACAAAATTGGTGAAACGATATGCAAGAATATCTGACTTCCGTCGAAAATTCTTGAAGGGGTCCATGCGGTCCAGGAGACGAAAGACGTTGCTCTGGAAAACACTTCAAGAAAAGGTGCGTTCGGCTTTCTTCGTTAGATTAATGGAAAGACCGATTTTATATCAGATGCCGGTTGAGCAGTTAAGGGGTTCGAAGACCGAAAAATTGTTTACCGGCTCGAAAGAGATGACGGATTACCAATTTGGGCAGCAGTTAACTACTTCCTTGTTAACGAGGAAAAATTTAAGTCAGTCGAAACTAGCTCGTTCAGCTGTAGCGGCTAGATCAGATATAGGTCCCATTCATAATGGAAGAGGCTACATGCTGGTTTTTCAATCGAGATTTCGAAAGTTTATAAAGCTACCTGTACTTATAGTTTTTAAAACTATTGGCCGTATGTTGCTTCGGCAAAATTCTGAATGGAATAAAGACTGGACGAGATGGAAAAAGGAAATTCACATCAATTGCACGTTTGATGGTGAGGAGTTCTCGCGGGATCAACTTCCCCCCCGCTGGTTGAGAGAAGGTATACAAATAAAAATTGTATATCCATTTCGGCTGAAGCCCTGGCACGCCAATGGGAGAAAAAAACGACTGACTATTCGGAATAAATATATGAAAGCTCACCCCATTGAAGGTCAAAAATCAGGAAACAAACGGAGGTTGAAACAAAAGAGACCTAGATTTACCTATTTAACTGCTTTGGGATATCAGACAGATATACCTTTTGGAAGTATCCAAAAACAACCTCCATTTTGGAGGCCTGTGAGAAAGGAACTGATTCGAACTTGCAGGAAGAGATTTTCGCTAGGAACCAAGCAAGCCTACCGTTTTCTCGATTCCAAATTCAATTTTGGAAAAATGTTGAAACCAAGTCTAATTCTATTGAAAGAGTTCAACCTATTTTTCAAGGCCAGGGGGGTCTCAGCTGACTCCGCCTCAACTTATAATATTCGGATAAGGCCTGTACTTAAGGGCGATACAGACGAGGTAGTAGAATTAAATTCAAGTTTTGATCAAAAAAATGGGGGATCCATTGATGTCGGCAGGGAAGTGCGACTAGGTGGTGATATTAGTAAGCAATTAGTTACTCAGAAATCAGCTAGTAGTAAATTTATAGCAAATAATTACGTAACCGGGTTACCAAATCCGTTAAACGCAGGGGTTGACCCAGATCAACCGAACACTGAACCAACTGAAGTTGATGAATCAGCTTCAGATTACAGGTTGAAGGATACAGACCTCGCCAATTTTGTAAAATTCGATGAGGACGAATTAACCGGTTTTACAGGAATGACCTTGAAGTTATATATACTGATTGCAGAGGCAGTCGAGAAATACCTTTCGGTGACATCAATCTCATATCTAAAGGTTAACAGAGATTTCTATTATTACTTCGACGAACTTGTCGCGTTGCGCACACAGCTGATGGAAGTAATTAATACCACTACTCGGGAAACAAATTTAGTTTTTTCCAGACCAAGAAATAGATTGCCGCGGTTTGGCAAAACTCAATGGTTATCTCAAGCTTATCTCTATAGCAGTATTTGGGATCTCGGCGTGAAGAAAAGCTTAAACCTGAATTTATTGGCGACTGGTAGCAAGAGCAGTCGTGGGGAAAAATTTAAAAACGGCAGAGGCCAAAACGGTAAAGTAACCCCTTACCAGTCTGAACAATGTTTGGCTTATTCGGGAGATTCCCACGGGCTTCCCATTGGATGCGACTCAACTACTTCAAGCCCAAGTGAAATAGATAAGGACACAGATATCTCGTTTGATGAGGCGACTAGTAAAATTGGAAAAAAATTTTTCAATGAACAAGTTTTGAAGTGTATAGATGAATGGGGATTTCTGAAAAAGTTGTGTGATCTAGACGCAAGTAATTGGAATAAGTGGTTAGATTGCTTTTTTAGATATAACTTGCCACTAACACTGTGGCGCGACGTAGCGCCCTACAGATGGAGGGTTAGTTCCGATTGCTTGAGCGAACTCGGCGATATCAAAGAAAAAATTGCAAATGGGCGAGAAAGTTACGTCTTTCAAGGTGAGTTACACAACTATTCTATATATGTCAAAAAACCCTTACTTAGGGATCGAATTATAAACCTAAGTAGGCTCCGCAAACGTAGATATCTGTTACAAAGTCTCATTGATTTTGTACGAAATGGAGATATACAAAAATTTTCCATCCGACAAGATGCTGCTGCAGAAAGGGTTTGCTGCGAAAACCGTATTTCGGGAATTACTAAAGTAAGGGGGGGGGGGGTGAATAGGTTATTTGATTTCCGCACTTCTGATTCGGAGATCAAATTCAACTCTAAGTTTGATTTGATGCCGTGGCTAGTTACAGACTTTGCAAGAGCAAAGGGCCTTTCTAAGAAAAAAATAAGGAGGTCAAGAGATTTTATTTTGAGGGATAATACTACCTACGGCATAGTACTAGATATAAGTCGTAGATTCCAAAAAGTATCTGATGAACTGTACGAAATAATGCTAGATGAAAGGGAAGATGCAGACTACCTATTTCGGTGGAAGTGGAAGTCTGAAGTGAAACTAGAAAATTTGAGAAGCCTGACAGCTCTCACAAGAATGTTAGGAGATGACCGAGATCTCGTTACGCTTTGTGCAAATACCAATGTCGATTCGGAACTATTAAACCTATATTTCAACGCAACAACGAAACTTGGTCTTTTCTATGACTTGTCTATTCTTTCGGCTCATCGTTTACCAATATTGTTTGACGACCAAAATTTGGTATACAAAATAATTAATCCCCTGCCAAAATTCAAGTCTAGATTGAAAAACAGAGCCAAAAAACGATTATACAGAAAAATATATAGCGATACCTATATATCAAAACTGTCACTTGTAGCCACAGAAGTAAACGGAAAACGGTCTCACATTTATAACATTGGAGATCTTCTGCTTCCGCGACGTCGACGGGAATTCCGATTCCTTCGATCTCTGCTAATGTCGAGGTCCACAAAACCGGGGACACAATACCTCGATTCTAAATTTGATTCCATATCGAAAATTGAACGGACCCGCAGTAGCGAAGAATTTGAGCCTTTGGAGCTAGGGGAAGTTCAAAAAATTAAACGATTTTTGTGGCCCAGCCACCGTCTCGAGGAATTAGCCTGCACTGGTAGATTCTGCTTCAACCTTACTACTGGGAGCCGATTTACAATACTCAAAATTCGGATGTATCCCATTATTCGGAATTGACAAGAGCAAGAGGGTATGGGGCGCGAAACAGAGATTTCAGCATATCCGTAATTAATTGGAATTACCGAACCGGGGGTAATTCCAATTAATTACACAATATATATAATGCCAGTCGGTCGTGACAAAAGCTGTGACTGGTCGTGCGTGGATAAGGCATAGATACCCACGCCTACTTGATACTCGATGCGATACGATACCGCGTCACACCTAAAGGAATCGGACTTCGTCTCCGTCCAAGACGCTATTGCTGCAACTATTCACTAAACAGCTTATAATCGATTTGAGATGAAGCAAGCAATCGTAATTATTATCATTATTACTACGGATAAATATAAATCTATTGACGCGCAGCTAGTCGGTGGGAACAAAGATACCGGGTTTACCGCCTCCCAAATTTACTATTTGACTCATCAGATTCTAAAGCTTACTTCCCACCTGGAATCACACTCCGGGGACTACTCATCCCAAAGAGGTTTGCGAAAATTACTGGGTAGACGTAGACGTCTCCTAATTTATCTATCCGATGAGAATGCAGCTCTATACACCAAAATTGTGAGAAATTTGGGTATTCGGGGTTTAAAGGGGCGTTAATTTTCGAGCATAGGTTTGATATCTCAACGCGTCCTAGTTGGCGCAGCTTCTTCTGGCGAAGCTAGATCCTGTGATATTTACTGGAAAGGAAGTAATTTACGGGTATGCATCTTAAAGAATTGGATCTAGTTGCAGTAAGCATGGGCCCTCATCATCCATCTATGCATGGTGTTCTTCGGCTTGTTGTTACCTTAGATGGCGAAAATGTTGTTGATTGCGAACCAATCTTGGGATATCTGCATCGAGGAATGGAAAAAATTGCCGAGAACAGGGCAATTTTGCAATACCTTCCGTACGTAACAAGATGGGATTATTTAGCCACTACGTTTACCGAAGCAGTAACGGTCAATGCGCCAGAGAAATTGGCAAATATTCAAATACCCGGAAGAGCTAGCTATATACGTGTAATCATGCTTGAATTAAGCCGAATAGCTTCGCATTTGTTATGGCTTGGGCCGTTCTTGGCAGATATTGGTGCACAAACTCCATTTTTTTACATATTTCGAGAAAGAGAAATGATTTATGACTTGTTCGAGGCTGTTACTGGTATGCGAATGATGCATAATTACTTTCGCATCGGGGGGGTTGCCGCGGATCTGCCTTATGGATGGGTAGACAAGTGTTTAGACTTCTGTCATTATTGTCTCCCAAAAATTCATGAATATGAGCGGCTAATTACAAGGAATCCTATTTCTCTAAAACGGGTAACGGGGGTAGGTTTCATCAGCAGACAAGACGCTATCAGTTGGGGTTTATCTGGACCTGCATTACGGGCCTCGGGAGTTCAGTGGGATCTTCGCAAAGTCGACCACTACGAATGTTACGACAACCTGGATTGGCAGATTAAGTGGCAAGAAGAGGGAGACTCCTTAGCCCGTTACTTGGTGCGAATTGATGAAATGAAGGAATCAATAAATATCATTCAACAGGCGCTAAAACTTCTTCCAGGAGGTCCATATGAAAATTTGGAGGGCCGCCGTCTCCGTCTCGTCCAGCGGGGGAAACAAGTAGAAGAAAAGGAAGTAGACTGGGGTGGTTTCAATTACCAGTTCGTTGGCAAGAAATCTTCTCCCACTTTTAAGTTGCCTAAACAGGAGCATTATGTAAGAGTAGAAGCTCCCAAGGGAGAATTAGGAATTTATTTGGTTGGGGATGACGATATTTTTCCTTGGAGATGGAAGATTCGTCCACCTGGTTTTATAAATTTGCAGATTCTCCCCCAACTGATAAAAGGAATGAAGCTTGCAGATATTACGACAATATTAGGTAGTATAGACATCATTATGGGAGAGGTTGATCGTTGAAATGGCAACTGATATTGAAATTTACAGAAAACAATTAGTTCAACTATTTAATGATTTAGAGTTTGCAACAACTTACTTTGAATCAATTTGGATTCTAGTTTCTACCCTCATTTTAGTTACGGGAGTCACGGCAGGAGTACCAGCAATCGTGTGGCTCGAGCGGAAGGTGTCTGCGGGGGTGCAGCAACGTACTGGACCGGAATATGCGGGTCCGTTGGGAATTACTCAATCTTTGGCAGATGGAATCAAACTTCTGTTAAAAGAAGACATCATTCCATCCAAAGGTGATGCTTGGTTATTCGCCACTGGACCAGCCGTTGTAGCCGCACCAGTCTTAGTAAGTTACTTGGTAATACCCTTTGACCAAAATATCGTCTTATCTGATCTGGGTATAGGTGCTTCCTCCTGGGTCGCTGTCTCAAGCATCGTACCTTTGGGTCTCCTTATTGCGGGGTACGCCTCAAATAACAAATACTCCTTTTTAGGCGGCCTCAGGGCCGCCGCCCAATCTATCAGTTACGAAATACCCCTGGCTTTGTGTATATCATCTGCATCCCTACGTGCGATTCGATAAGCATTAATAATAGATGAAAACTTATAGTTATTAGTAGGTAATGTGAAAATATTATTAAGTAGTAGACCAAATAGTTATTTGGGTGAGATCAAACGGCGTTTTCGCAGTTGCAGGTTCAAACCCCAGACCCCATGTACGGGGGTAGAAGTATATCCGAGCGGTGAATTGAATGCCGCCTTACCCCAGGTCTAGGCGCCATCCAGGCTTGACGCGGGAACAGGTAGTCGTTTTCCGCCTCCCATTAGGATTAGATGGAAGTGAACGGTAAGAAACACCAATATGCGCAAGAGATTTGTGAAGCAGAGAGGGTTGTAGTAATAAGCAGGGGCAACCAGAGCACTAAGATCTTTAAAGAGTTGAAATTTGGAACTTTGTATCTGCTTCTCCTAGTGTTTTCGCACATGAGATAGACTCAGTCTCGGTAGGGACTACTGAGTAGTACATCCAAAAAATTTCAGTCTCGAGTATAGTCCTGTTCACTGCGACGATAACCGTTTGGAACGAAGTAACCCTCGTGGCAGTTTTGGTGATCAAAAAATCAAGTATGAACTTTTTTCAGTTTTAGCCTAGAGCTTGGTACAACAGGTACATTGCCGAACTAGTCGATCTGATTCCTTCTTTGTCTTCAGGCGGAACTAAAAGTAATTTTATTCCCCTCCCCGTAAGGGTGACAAAGATATATGTTGAACTTGAGAAGTTTTGCAACAGGTAGCAATTTGCAAAAAAAAAATAAATGAGGTTGAGATAGATTCGGAAGCAACTACTTTGTTTCTGTCGCGGCAAACGGAATCTCATTAATTTGAGCTGGTGATTTTTATTTCAGCCACAGATGACGACCATGCGTCATTAATCCCTCTCTATGAAGTTGATGGGGAGCCGTATGAAACTCTAATTTCATGTACGGTTTTGAATTAGAGGCGGAGGTCGCCGCCGACTAATCTTATCTGGTAGCCTGAGTACGGTTGATATAGTGAAGGCACAAACCAAATATGGTTTTTTTGGATGGAATCTGTGGCGTCAGCCCATAGGGTTCATAGCATTTTTTATTTCGTCATTAGCAGAATGTGAGAGGCTGCCATTTGATCTGCCGGAAGCGGAGGAAGAACTAGTCGCGGGTTACCAAACCGAGTATTCAGGAATAAAATTTGGTCTATCTTATGTTGGTTCTCACTCAAATCCATTGGCTTCCTCGCCATTTGTGACAATTTTATATCTGGGTGGATGGGATTCCTCAATACCTTTTTTTGAAAATATTGGACGAGATTCTCCATTTTCAGATTCTGGCGGTGAGTCCTTCGACGTTTTGGGGCCGGGGGTGGGCATCACCACCACATTATCAAAATCCTATTTATTTATATTTATCTCCATCTTAACAAGATGGACTTTGCCTAGAGTAAGAATAGATCAATTACTAGATCTTGGATGGAAATTTCTTCTGCCTATTGCTTTGGGAAATTTGTTGCTGACAGCCTCGTTTCAACTTCTGCTAATAGGCTAGCCCCCTCTACTTCAGTTTCAGTTCAAGTCAAATCTGTTTAATCTACTAAAAGGGAAAAGAAACAAACGGCATATTTGTTTCTTTTCCTGTACAGATAAGTTTATCTGTACTAAAAACAAGTAGCAAGTTGGGTTCATCTATTCTATGTTTTCCACACTAATTGAATTTCGAAGTTATGGGCAACAAGCCGTAGAAGCCGCGAAATACATAGGTCAAGGCTCCGCGGTTACTTTAGATCATTCAAATCGTTCACCCATAACTGTCCAATATCCATATGAAAAAATTTTATCATCCGAACGATTTCGTGGACGCATTCATTTCGAATTCGACAAATGTATTGCTTGCGAAGTATGTGTCCGAGTATGTCCGATCAATCTACCGGTCGTCGATTGGATCTTGGTGAGGGATATCAAGAAAAAACGATTGAAAAGCTATAGCATCGATTTTGGAGTTTGCATCTTTCGCGGAAACTGCGTCGAATACTGTCCAACCAATTGTTTATCAATGACTGAAGAGTATGAACTTTCCAGTTATGATCGCCATGAACTAAATCATGACCAAACGGCTTTGGGGCGTTTACCTCTTTCTACATCTCAAGATGTTTCAATTCAAGTGGTTTCGACTTCACTAAATTTATTATCCAAAAGATTTGAGGGTGAAAAACTTAATGACTAATTAGTCACCTGCAAATTAATTGGATATTACGAACGGTGAATTGATTGATTTGGTTATTTATAACTAAGATAAAAAGAAAGAGTATGAAGTAGAGGTAGAAATTTCATTAAATATTTAAGTAGTTGTGTCCAACGAATCTATCTGAATTAATTCACGAATTTATTTTGTCACTAATAGAATTGGGTATTCCACTGGGAAGTTTGGGCACAGTATCATTTGCTAATGTGGCTCATTCCGCTTTTTCCTCGGGGTCGGTTTTCACCCGTATATCCCTATCATACTTCGTATCGAATGCTGATTCCGTAGCTGCCGCACAACCGCTTGTCTACGTAGGAGCTATAAATGTGTTAATTGTGTCTGCTGTAATGGTTACCGACAAACCGACGCGATCCGGTTCTACCACCCGGGGCGTGGGGTACTTCACCGTTTCAGGAGCTTGTGCAGTTCTCTTTTTGGTACTGGTTAATACGATTCATGGTACAAAATGGTTTGGTACCGGTTTCATCAATCAATCGGATATTCTTTCGTCAAACATACCCAGGATTGACGCCCACCAACTCGGGTATAAATTACTGAGTGAGTTTTTAGTTCCGTTCGAGCTTCTTTCGATACTTCTTCTAGTTGCTTTGGTGGGGGCAATTAACCCAGCGCGTGACGGAGACACAATTACAACTGACAAGAAGTCATCTTCTTCATCGTCTCGCAATAATTCTTCATTTTTTTGATTAATCCCAACTTCCTCTTCCTCGATTAAAAATAATAGAAAAAAGTTTCGAAAAAAAATTGACTTACTAAAATTTTCGGGAGGGACTTTAATAAATCATGTTTGAACACGAACTAATTTTAGGTGCCTACCTTTTCCGTGTGGGATTTCTCGGATTAATTACAAGTAGAAATATGGTTAGGGCACTTATGAGTCTCGAGTCAATTTTTAATGCAGTTAATATTAATTTTATTACATTTTCAAATTTTTCTAGCAGTAAGCAAGCAGGGGGAGAGATATTCCCCATATTCGTGATAGCCGTTGCGGCTGCCGAGGCCGCCACCGGGTTAGCCACTGCCCCTTCTCTTCAACGAAATAGGAGATCCACTCGTATCGATCAGTTTAATTTGTTAAAATGGTGATTGATAAGTAGATAAAGTGATTTTGTGAAGCTAATCAATTTTTCGTTCAACTGGGGTATCCCCATCTGTCAAATTGTTTCGATACTTTATTCCATATCACATTTTAAAGGTAGTAAACCTCTTCCCCTAAAAAGGGGCACAAGTTTTCGAAAAAAAAACGGGATCCGATCAGATAGATTTGAAGAGAAGTGGAAATATTTTACCTGGTGATAAAAATAGGTATTTGCTTTGCGTAAGGGACGAGGAGGGAAAAGTTTTACTTCAACTTTTTTACTAAAAAGAAAAACTGGTATAAGAATTTAATAGGAGTAGGTAAACTCAATGGCACATTCAGTGAAAATTTACGACACATGTATCGGCTGCACCCAGTGCGTAAGAGCTTGTCCTACGGATGTCTTAGAAATGATACCCTGGGATGGCTGCAAGGCAAATCAGATAGCCTCTGCTCCTAGAACAGAAGATTGCGTGGGTTGTAAAAGATGTGAATCCGCTTGTCCAACGGATTTTTTGAGTGTACGTGTCTACCTAGGGGCTGAAACCACCCGCAGTATGGGTTTAGCCTACTAGTTAGCTAATAAAACAGTGAAGGTTAATTATTAAGTTATTTTGACTCGTACTCGAAGCTTCAGGATTGCGAAGCCCGAGTATGGGTCGTTGTAATTGGCCCACCCAGTTTCCTTCGTATCAAAAATTATTTTTTATCCATGATGAGTAATGTACCTCGGCTAACAACGATTGTTCTCTTTCCAATTCTTGCCAGTTTCTTGCTTCCAATTCTGCCCCGCGACGGAAACAGAATCATTCGATGGTATACCCCGGGCATTTGCGTATCGGAATTCTCGCTGATTACTTATATTTCTCATTGCCACTTCCAATTTGATTCCCAATCCATCCAGTTGATAGAGACGTCCAATTGGATAAACTCCATTCATTTCCATTGGATATTAGGTATCGACGGACTTTCCATGAGTCTCATTTTACTTACGGGTTTTATAACTACTTTGGCAACCTTAGCGGCTTGGCCGATCACTCGTAATACACGGCTATTTCATTTCCCGATGCTAGTTACGTATAGCGGTCAAATCGGGTTGTTTGTTTCCCGCGACATCTCGCTTTTCTTCTTCATGTGGGAGCTGGAACTAATTCCGGTCTATTTACTTCTACGCTTATGGGGCGGAAAAAGACGTTCATATTCGGCCACGAAATTTGTTTCATACACAGCCGGTGGCTCCATTTTCCTCCTAGTAGCAGCCCTAACCACGAGTTTTTATGGAAACGGGATACCCTCTTTCGACATCCAAGTTTTGATGAGTAAGTCATACCCTATCTCGTTGGAAATTGCTCTTTACCTAGGCTTTTTAATCACCTATGCGGTGAAATTGCCGGTATTCCCCTTTCATACCTGGTTGCCAGACACTCATGGAGAGGCACATTACAGCACATGCATGTTACTAGCTGGGGTATTATCAAAAATGGGAGGATATGGGCCGATTCGGATCAATTTGGAGTTACTGATTCATGCGCATTTTTTCTTCGGGTCATGGCTGATATTGCTCGGAGCAGTTCAGATTGTATATGCCTCTCTAGCTTCTATGAGTCAGCGTAATCTCAAGAGAAGGATAGCCTATTCGTCAATTTCTCATATGGGTTTTGTAACCGTCGGGGTTGGTTCTTTGACAGACGCGGGTATTAACGGAGCCATATTGCAAATGATTTCTCACGGCTTAATTGGCGCGGCGTCATTTTTCCTTGCAGGTACTTGCTACGACAGGACACATACTCTCTCCCTTGATGAATTGGGGGGGATAGCAACTCCGATGCCTAAAGCATTTGCCATGTTTAGTGCATTTTCGTTGGCATCTCTTGCATTACCAGGAATGAGCGGTTTTGTATCGGAATTATTGGTATTTCCGGGGGTTGTTACCAGCGAGCAATACTCATTTTTATTTAAAGCGGAAATTACAGTGCTAGAGGCAACTGGTACAGTATTAGCCCCCATCTACTTGTTATCCATGTTACGCCGAATGTTTTATGGCTACAGGCTGTCCAATAAATCAAATCCTTATTTAATTGATTTTGGTCCGAGGGAGGTATTCATCCCGACCTGTCTCTTTCTACCAATACTAGGTATCGGTTCATATCCAAATCTAATTTTACCTATACGGAATAGCGAAGTGCTCTCGATATTGTTTTCATATTCGGATATGAGGTGAGGGAAGATCGAAAACCCAACTAAAGTGAATTACATTCTTATCGGGAATTTGATACGAAAAATAATTATTTGGCTTCCGGCTCTTACTTGGTAGAAAAGCTCGCCAAATGTAGCTGTACCAACAATAATTATCGTCCGCCACTTCCCAATTGTTTATGCCTGAACCGCTAGCGCAAATAAAAATACACGGGGATGGGGAAACGAAAACGGACAAACAAGTGGATGCAGCTACTGGCTGCCCATCTATTATTTGTTTTCGTTCCCCCTTCTTTTAATTATTTCCCTTACCTTTTTTTATCCCGTTTACTCAACGGAAACTGAAAATCCAGTGAACTAAACGTTTTTATCTTCGATTTAGTCATTTTCAATTCTGTTGTTCTTATACCAGCCATCCGTAGTTATGTAGTCCAACTCCCAACAAATTGACTCCCAAGAAGCAAACCCGAACTAAAGAAAAACCTGTCGATGCTGCCGCAGCTGGCCCCTCCCCCATCCACTTGTTAGTTGTTCTAGTATGAAGATAAATAGCGTGTGTTGACCGAGTTACTAACGCCCAAGTTTCTTTGGGGTCCCAGCTCCAATAAGATCCCCGAGCTTCATTAGCCCACACCGCTCCGGAAAGTATACCAATGGTTAATAAAGAGAATCCCAAGCTTATAATTTGATAAGCCCATCTATCTAATCGATTAATTAATTTACATTTCCTTGAATTCGGGGGTAGTAGATGAAGAAAACTCCGTGCATCAGTTCCGCTACGAATGTTCGGTGAAGTACCACACTTGTTATAACTGCGCTTCGAGTCGAAAACGGAGTAATTGTTTACCTCACTGTAAGAAATACTCGATGAAGATATTGCCGACAAAGATCCGCACAACAGGGTTGCATAACTAAACAGCATCGTACTTACATGCGTCATCGACCGATGAGACTGCGAAGCAGGTACTAACGGCGTGGATTGCTGCATCTCCTCGGGAAGACCTAAAGTTGCAAAGGCGTGAGTGAGCATAGCACCCGGTGCTGTAATTGCACCCGACAACCCATTCTGATTTCTGACTTCCGAAATTACGTATAATAAAGAGAAACTCCATGAAGGAAACATCGATGACTCGTACAGATTGCTCGGTGGTAGGTGCCTAGTTTGGAACCAGCGGATTACTGAAAATTCCGTCGTACGTAGAAAAGCAATTGTCATACTCTTCTTGCTAAGTCTATTTGACTTATCAAATTTATAAAATAAATTGGTCGGATTCGGCGGCGTAGCGGAAAAAAGCAGGAAGAACGAGATGTGGATAAAAGCGCGTTCCATATAGGTATACGTCGTAATGAAGGAAGACCAGTAAATTATTCGAACTTGATTTGATCAGCTTCAAATCGGTTGTTACCAAAATAATATCTTTCCCTTTTTTTTTGCACAAACGCGAAGAGGGATAAAATTACCGCTTTTACGATTCAAATAGAAATTAATTACTAACTTCCAGTGATTTGAAAAGTACCCCGAACCGGGGAAAATATTTACCTATATTATAAGTGAAATAAAAAATATCTATCTACTTATCTGTGTAGATATATTTTCTATTTCACCCATCCACCCCAAAAATGGATATGAAAGTTGGAAAATTAATTTTGAAATGCCGCTACTCGGATTCGAACCGAGATGCTCTGGCACTGCTTCCTAAGAGCAGCGTGTCTACCTGTTTCACCATAGCGGCTTCCTGTGAGATAAAAATATAGGGGAGATATATGTATGTATATATATATATATAACTATCATATATCAATTTTGGATGGCACGTCAACGTCTAGTTGCGGAAGACGTAGGGGTATACTGGTAAATTATTGCCGGAGCGGTGGGAGATATGGAGGTTCTCCTGAAGTAAATTATTGCAACAGAGGTAACGTCAAATCAAGTAATGATTTTTGAAATCAAAATGGTGTTGGTACCAGCATATAATGCCATACATACATATGTAGCGGAATATGGCGCAGTTTGGTAGCGCGCCATCTTGGGGTGATGGAGGTCACAGGTTCGAATCCTGCTATTCCGAGTGGAGATAGAGTCACTAGGTTTATTAGAAAGTAATGATGTAAGTTTGGTACTTCTCTAGGCAAACTGAAATGCGTCTGGACATAGGCACAAAACCTTCTGCTATCCCGAAATCTGTGGGAGAAATACCGAAAGACAGAAAAAGCAAAAAATAGGTATTTTTGACTTATTTCGTCTTTCGGGATCATTTGTTTCGTCCCTGTCCACACTTCGTGAAAAAAAAATATAGTCCCTTTCTTCTGCCTAAATTCTTATATGTTCCCATTTATTAGCATGAGGTAGCAGCTGTCAACTAGTTATAGTTAGCCACTAATTCCTACAAAAACAAATCTATTTCACATTTTAACTCGTTGCCTAGTGAGTTCGATATTCATTAGTAACTTACGCGATAAGCGTGATTGAATAAATCATTATTGACGGGTGTCAATAAAGTCAAGCAAAATACTTCAAATTTTTAGTGAAGTATTCTATGTTACAAAGTCAGATTTTTTGCTAACCTGAAGATACTAGTGCTGAGGTATCATACTTTTTATTCCCGTCTCAAAATTATTTATCCAATCATTTACTTTATATATCTATCTATGTATGATACGTTTTTGTAAATAAAATAGAAATTTACAAATAAAATGGAAGGGGTACTCCTAGTTTTCCTCGGGATATTTCTTTTCCGCTACTTTTTCTGTCACATAGTAAAAACTTCTCGAACGACCGGTTAAGACGGATTGGGCCAAGGAGAAAGCCCTTGATGCCACTCCTGCAGGTCTAGTTTTCCATGCGTGATTGCGAATTTTCTTCCTGGATCCAGAAGTTCGTTTTTTAGGAACTGCCATATATCTAGTATTTTTGTGCAACTAACTTAGAACTATGTTGATACGTGCCAATAGAATGGATGTAATGAAAATAACTAGATAAAATGAGTGTGGGCAGGGGTAAATGAAAAACCGATAAAGTTCTATGCCGTTGCATTAATTTTATAAGTATTTGTTGACTCAATGTGAAAAACTAGTTAAGCTTTGTTTAGGTCTTTATCGCCGAAATGGATGGAATCAACAACGAATCGGGTCATATTTTCTCTATATCCAAGAGTTCGTCATGTTTTATTCTTAGAATGAATCTTTTGTATTACCAGTTTTTTCTTGAAGCAACCATGTAAGATTCTGCCTTTGACAGCTGCATCATCCAACCATGGATAACCAAAATTGATGCTCGATCCGTTACGAATAAGTAAGACCCGATTTATTGATATTTTCGTATTGGACATCAACACGTGTCGAACCGGGGCGAAGTGCCGGACATCGTGAAATCTTCCCTGTTCTACTCGGAGTTGTTTACCACCGATGTCAATTATTGCATATTTATTCATCCTAATTTTCTCTCTTTATCTCTCCACTTCCTTTTTTTAGTACTAAAAAACAATGAGGGGGTGATTTGCAAACCCATTCAGAATCAAATTGTCTGACTTGAGTAAGTATCTCGGGCGTCTCTAAATGTTGTCAAGTTTTTTACACGTTGTTATAACTTGAAACTGAAAAAGTGTACAGACGGTGTTTTTTATCCAATTAAACACTAATTATATCATTTGCATATATTCTATTTCATACTGCTCCCAGATTTTCATTTTTGACTCCCAAACCAGAAGAAGTTGAAAACAACAAATTTAATTTGGATTTGATACGCCCGTGGAACTCTCAAATAAATATGCCTGTTTCATCCCCCTGTGTCCGTTGGTAGCTTCTTGTTCGACTGGATCCCTATCGTTTTTTCTTCCAAAAGCTACAAGAAGCTTACGTCGCCTGTGCGCCACGTTGAATATATCCTCGTTAATCACCGCTATGCTTGTTTCCCTTGTCCTTTTTCGGCAACAAGCTGCAACTCACTCCATACAGCAATATTTGTGGGCTCGGATTCCAAGAGGCGATGTTTGTTTGAAAATAGGTTTTCTGATTGATCCGCTTACTCTTGCTACGTCGACTTCAGTTACTACCGCGGGTGTTTCAGTGATGGTTTACAGCGATAGTTACATGTGTCATGACTAGGGATATGCAAGGTTTTATGCTTATCTAAGTTTGTTTACCGCGTCAATGCTGGGGTTAGTTTTTAGTCCCAACTTGATACAGATTTACGTATTTTGGGAATTAGTTGGAATGTGTTCCTACTTGTTAATAGGTTTTTGGTTTGCGAGATCGAGCGCCGCAAATGCTTGCCAAAAAGCTTTTGTGACGAATCGCATAGGAGATTTTGGGTTGCTGCTGGGTGTATCAGGCGTCTACTGGATAACTGGTAGCTTTGAGATCTTTGAATTGTGTGATTGATTTATTGAATTGAATAGCAACGGTTTTATCAATCCGATCTTTGCTAATGCAGTAGCCCTCTTACTTTTTTTAGGTCCGGTTTCCAAGTCCGCCCAATTTCCACTTCACGTATGGTTGCCAGACGCTATGGAGGGACCTACGCCCATATCGGCTCTTATTCACGCAGCTACTATGGTGGCCGCCGGAATTTTCTTCATAGCTCGAATTTTCAACCTTATTTCTATATTGCCTCCAACCATGTATACTATTTCCTGGGTGGGCGGAGTAACAACCTTGTCAGGTGCCTTGTTGGCTCTCGCTCAAAAAGATCTAAAAAGAGGTTTGGCCTACTCCACCATGTCTCAGTTAGGATATATGGTACCAGCTTCGGGTATTGGTGCTTCCCAATCTGCTTTGTTTCATCTCATTACACATGCTTATTCAAAAGCTTTGTCATTTTTGGGTTCTGGTTCAGTTATCCATTCGATGGAAAAAGTGGTCGGATACTCTCCGACTAGAAGTCAAAACATGTTTTTCATGGGTGGCTTACGAAAACGCATGCCAATTACTGGAACTACCTTTCTTTTGGGGACTCCTTCCCTGTGTGGCATACCCCCACTATCTTGTTTTTGGTCTAAAGATCAAATTATTACAGAAAGTTGGCTGCGTTCGCCTTATCTCGGATTAATAGCTTCTATTACAGCAGGGCTTACCGCGTTTTACACGTCTCGCATCTACCTCCTTACTTTTGAAGGAAATTTTCGCGCCAATCAAATGAATTACATTGGTTTCGACACCCCTTTTCCATCCGAAATTATTATTACTCCACGGGGTGGAGCTCAACCGGAATCGCTTGCTACACGAACCAGTAGTAGTGTCGCACCTGTAACAGATATGGAACAAAACAGGGTTGCGGAAACGAGAAACCCCGCGCGCCCTCCCGAAGAAGAACCAATTTGTGAAAAAGGAATTCGAAATAATTCCGATCCAAACTTGCTATATCCCCAAGAATCAAATTTTCGTATGGCATCGCCTCTGATTATTTTGGCGATACCTACCATATTTGCTGGATTGGCAGGAGTTGACTCAACTCATAAGGTAACTGGTCTGGACCTTTCATTTGATTGGCTAATTTCTCTTCCTTCTTTAGCTAATAAAAATTTTGAAAATTTGACAGATATTTTAATGAGCTCAACCCCTTCGCTTAGTTTATCCCTTATTGGGTTGTTAATTTCTTTCAAAGTTTATGGGCAAACTAATAAACTTGTTAATATGAAAGTTTTTGAAGGATCAAAGTTGATAAATAAAAATTTATTAAATACTTTTTTACTTTCTACTAAAGACTGGTCCATAAATCGAGGTTATATTGATTATTACTATAACATTTACTTCACGCGAAGTTTGATCTTAGTAAGCGAACTAGTTTTGCATTTTGATCAATGGATAATCGATGGGTTTATCAACGGAACTGGTGCATCAAATCTTCTTGGTGGGGAGAGTTTACGACACGGTAAAAATGGTAGAATATCTCACTATCTACTCGGATTCGTAATTGGAATTATTTTGTCGGTGTCTTTTTTTCCAATTCCGCCCTTGCCGTAAACTGCTACTTTCGTTTCACGAAGCTCCAATTCGTGTTCATTTCTCCCGACTATTGTTCATCTTCCCCATCTCTATCTCTCTCCCTTTTGCTCTTTTTATTCCTCAAAGATATTACTTCTTCTTACGAGGTGGGGTAATCCTGCGGCTATTCTACTACGCTTCTTGGAGGGGGGGAAATAGAAAATACTAATTGGTGATTGATCGATAAAGATCGTGGGGGGCTTGTGGGGTTGACCCCGACCTCGATCGATTGACCCCCCCCCCCTCTCCCATGATTCGGGGACCCTTCCATTCAAATGGGATTGCTATCGCCGCCGCCTCCTCCTATAATGGGAGTTAGGTTGTACGCGAAGTTTACTTCACCGAATGTCGGAGAAAGCTTAACGTCTTACAGATTCAGAAGCGGTTCAAGGAACAAAGGTCTCTGAGTGTGTATGAGACTGAATCCCCTACCACTTTCCCCGGTAGCTCAGCGGTAGAGCGGTCGGCTGTTAACCGATTGGTCGTAGGTTCGAATCCTACCCGGGGAGATTCGTTCGAATCTACGTCAACAATTCCTAGTAATTGGATAGTTGTGTTTCCCACATACGCCAAATCAAATTGCGTCGGACCATGACCCACCAACCAGTGAATGATTCACTACCGTGCTTATTTCCAGCTCTAACAATTGAAGAGAAAAAGATTTGTGCGTTCTCACCCCCCCCCCTTGAATACCCCCACCCCAAGGCAAGGACCCTGCCTATTCAGAGGTCGTTTTCGGGGGCCCCCACTTCAATTCCGGTGTATTGAGCGATTGGAATGAGCGAATCAATCGGTTATCTGGGGAGGGGAGTAAATCCACAATTTTCTAAAGTAAAGGATCTATTCCAAGCGTGATGTTAAAAAGCTGTTTTGCAAAATCCCTACGGAATAAGCTATTGCTCCTTCTCAATCTTCTTTCTAAGCAGAAAGACTCATAAAAGACTCATATAGGAAATGGTCTTCAGTTCCTTAACTATTTAAGATGCTACAATAAAATTATTTGTATCAGTAAAAGAAAAATATAGATCTTCCTTTTACTGATTTGGCTTCTAATTCTATTGCTAGAGATCTAGACAGGATGAGGGGTATCTAAAATTTGTTCTATGAACTTTCGTGGAAAATTAGTTTCGTCGTTCGATCCAGTGACGCCCCACCAAACCAGAACGGATTGAATAGATATTAATAAATTTCAAGCAACATGTTATAGATAAGAAAATCCTGAAATGGGCAACGGTTTCGCCTCATCCATTTGTTTCTATGAACCAGAAGCCTAAACCGAAGAAATCGCTCTGGGAAATCTTCTGCTACCACATAGGAATCAAAGCGAGCGGGACTAAATGTCTGCGGATATTGCAGATGTATATCCATAGAGGAAGTTTCTTTGACGTATTCGGAATCTCGCTCCTCTTCATCCAAAGGGAGGTTATTCCACCGCTTAATAGGTGAGTCAGGTTTCAATTTCGGATTATCTTCACGATATAGAAAGAAATTTCTAATTTTTTTATTTGACATTTTATTAAGGTGCTGCCTTCTCATACCGTAAATTGTGTAAAGCCTCCGCGCCAGTTCTTTCGTCGGCAACAAGCTGCGACGCGAGGAAGGAATGTTAGGATCTGGCTGGAACAGAAGCATGGGATCCCAGATGAAGCGCCCCCCGGAGAGTCGAGTCGTTTCGTCGAATCGATTACAGTGTGTTTCATATTCATTAGATGAGTCACCGGATATTCCCAATTCGAGAAATTGCTCGCGTAACAACATATTATCCAACCGGTTTTCCAATCTTTTAATAGATTCATCTGTCACATTAGTCGCAGATTTTTCAAAACTGAATAGATATCCGCTTTTCTCACACCATTTACTTTTGTCACCCTTAATTCTATTGAATTCGAAATCTTGTTGGGGTATATAATTCTGATTTTGGTAGAGGAGAATTAAATTATACAAATGATTGGGTTCAGATAATACCCTCATCAATTCATAAGTCCCGCTTCGCAGGAAACGGAGACGCCAAGCCTTATGGGACCAAGTGATCTCACGCGACACTTCCGTCGGACTTGAGTTTATTAGTTCGGGTGACTGTTGCAGTTCGAAGTCGGTTAGACTGCTAAACCCCCCCTTTCTCATAAATTTAGAAGAACGGCTTGTAGAGGTTACACCTGAACAATACTTGGGTTTATCGATAGGAACGGAAGGGGAAAGACTATTACTGTGTCGACTTCCGTCTTTACAAATTTCTGAACGTGAGAAATTAGTCGAGAGGTTTTCTAGTACACCACAAGCTAGGTTCAAGTCATTCTCTACGAGTTTGTCGATAACAATGAAATTTTCTTTCTCTCTCATATCCATTTGGAGCGAATCGCGAGCTACTAATCCAGCTAGTATCCCTAGGATATGCGAAAATAGAGTGAATTCACTAGATGTTGATTTAGTTGTTGAAGGTTCCACATACCAGTTAGACAAATAATAAAATCGCATTTTCAACGCGTCACGACCAATATATGTCTTTGTGAGATAAGTATCTATCAAACTATTCTTTGAAGTAGCTTCCGCTATCTCGTAAGAAAAGATTTCCCATTCAGAACCGGATTCTATCCCATTGCCCATATCACTAGCAGTCGAATGTTGTCTATGTAAAGCTAATTCAATTGCGTCGCTACATATAATATTACTTCTTTTGGAAGTACCTATTAACAACGCCTCATTAGCAAGAAGGAATAAATCTCGTTTACTATAACCCGTAGTTCCAGACCCAGTACCTTCAATAAGAGGAAGAGGCAGATTAGCCTCCATTTCGCAACCTTTGATACGTAATAGAATTGATAATTCCTTATGACGTTGATACCCGTTGGATTTTCGGAAATTTATTAATTAGTTTAACCGGTTCGGAGCTATTGGAGCTGGATCTATCCTCGCAGGTACGTGAGTCGTAGCGACAACAACATTCCTGCGGATGTTGGAATTGCTGCGCCTGTCACCAATACTTTTCAATATTTGGCAAAGTAAGAATTTGGGATCAGCTTCTAGCTTATGATACGAACGATAAATATTCAATTCATGAATATCTTGAATCCATAGTGTACAAGGAGACATCTCTTTCGCCATTTCAAAAACGAAATTTAATCGGTGTACGCTTTCTTTCGAGATGAAATTTCCGCGTACATTATTAAAAAAGGATCGGTTGTATATCAGCTTCTTCAGTGGTAGTTTCACCACTGGAAAGTAGGAATCGAATGCTACATCTCTAATAATGGAAGATCGGCCAGTTTCTATGGGTCCTACTAGCAAAATTCCTTTAGATGGTAATAATCCCGATTGGAGTGAGATAGGTATGTCATGACATGGCATATTTAGTAGATTGCCTCTTCGTCTCGTTGTTACTGAAAATAGAATATTTCTCTCGAGGGCGGAGAAAGCCCACTTCTCTGCAGGATCCAACTTACGGATCTTGTGACTCAATAGATCATTTTGCCAGAATTGAAGTAAGTATGCCAAAACATTAGATCTTTCTTGTGGATAAGGTTCATGGGAAATATCGTTGCTCAATAAATCATAGTTGGAATTCAATTTCGACACATACCTATAAAGAATTTTATTCGTCACTAAATGTTGAGTCAGTAGTTCTTTCTTACTATCTAGGATATCGGAGCTTTCTTTATGAAACATCCATGAATCGAGTTCATTTTTCACAAAGAAGAAAAATATTATATTATTTATATAATTCAAGAATCTATTCAAAGAATAGATTAGTAGATCTCTCGTTGACATTTAGCTTGTCGAAGGGGAATACATTACCTCTTTCAAATAGGATCCACGCGTTGGGTCTGTTAGATATTCAATAGTATTGAAACGTTTCCATGAATGAAAGGAATTGAAACCCGAGACGGCAGACAAAGGGTGTTTGAATAATGCAAGAACAATTAATACTGAAGGAATAAAGTAATAGAAGATAGACCTATTAGAAAATTGAGATACTGACCATCCTCCCGAATGTAAAACCTCCGCCTCATCAGGAATTTCTTCGAAAATAAGAAGACCTATCTCGGATACTATAGCATTGATAGAATCGTTGTCGAATCTAAATCCTAGGCTTTGCAGTCTTTGGAATAAATAGGCTTTTGCGCCATCTACTACATCCTCAGCAATTCTTTTATAAATTCTAGGAAAATTATGATTTGAGTCATAACTTATTTTAAGTACTACTTCTGGATATGTTTCCCTAATCAGATCGTAGAAGTATCTCCACCAGGTGGGGGTAAAAAACCAAGGTATGTAATCTCTAAATAAGCTCCATTTTTCACCGACATTGTCTTTCCAAAAGATCCAAGAGACCTTATATCTGTTCAAATCTTTTAATAATTCATTGAAATTGATAAAGTGGGATGGGCAAACAGCCTCTTTCCGGATAGATTGATCCGCGAAGTCCGTATCTTCGTGCGCAACCTCCTTTCCAATCGATTCTGCTAGAGATCTCGATGTTACATCGCTGCATAGTGGGAGTCTTAGCGACCAATAGGATGTTTCCATCTCTTCTGGTTCCCGGAAATACCTAATAGACAAATTCTTTTGATAGACTCGATCCAATACCAGATTCTTGGGACGAGATTGGGGTCGCCGATCCAACGATGAATCGGAGTTTATCGACATCTTCCCCGAATAAACTCCACCGCTACTGCACGAATATAGAAATGACTCTATCGTTTCACGAGGAGATGAGTTCAAACTCGCCAGTAACCTCTTCAGATCCGAAATATAATTGGAAAGTCCATCTGAATGAGTTACTAATGCTGTGGATTCATGCAGATTAGACGAAATAAATTGAATTGGTGTGAGTACGTGGCCAGCAACCTCCCCTGCTGTTTGTTTCGATAAATTGGATGACAAGGAATCCGACAGTTGGGGATGAATAGATGAGATGATATTAGACGAGATGGTTTCATCTTCGGAGCCCGCATAGAAGTTTTCTAAGACGTTGAGATAACTACTGCTGCATTTCCCAATAAAAAAATCCCTTTTGATTCTCGAAATAAAGTTGCTTCCAGCACAGTTCCGTATAGGTGAGTCGTCTAGAAAGAGAAAGTTTAGTTTATTAACCTGATCGGAAATGTATCTCGAAATATTCCCACAAATATCTCTAGTCGAACCTCCCCCACGGTTTAAATCATGCAGAAACAGGTTCCGAAATTGCCTCCCCGTAATGGAAAGAGCATCGTTCGAAAATCCTGCTCGGATGGATTCGATGCGGGGCAACCCGAGAGAAGTAGGATTCACCGCGGGTTCCAGCTCGGCCGAAGAGCCTACCGATTTCTTACTCACTAACAGTTTGGATTCAATGAATAAACTCTTCTTTCTCTCAAGAATTGTTTTGAGGAAAAGTATCTGTTCGTCAATGTAACCATCGAATAAACTTGATAAAAGATCAAGCTTCATGAGATCTATCTTGTTCAATTTCTCAAGATCTATGTCGTTCAATTTTTCGATGCAATAATCAATGGTATGTATCAAAGCTTTCTGGCGAGTAACCTCGGCAACAATCATTTTATGGAGAAAAAAAACATTGAGAAATCGATGAAAATATTTTTCGTTCTGTTGGTTGTTACTACCGAGACTGACACCAATATTACTCAGTAATTCATTTCTTATTATTGATACACGGCAAATTGATTCCTCCGAGTCAAAGACTTCCCCGACAGGGAAAAGAGACGAATCCCCGGTCGTATCGAGCCATCTATGCACGTTTGACTGAACATTTATATACTCGTCAATTTGGAAAGTAATATATTCGTTCAATAGGCGCTCTACGTTATCTTTCCATTTCAATACTATTTATTCAGTTGCAATTCTTGTTACACCGGTGTACTCCCCGCTCCCCGTCCAGCCATCCAACCGATATTTGATTTGGAAGAAATATTCAGTAGATAATGCGCAGAAATAGTCATAGAAAAGAAATATGTATGTTGAGTAGAGAGGTATGATTCTATTTCGTCCATACAATCTAACTAAAGAATATATTGAATGTATTGAATGTATGTTACCCTTTTCTTTCAATTAGTTTAAAAAAGTAGTATTTTCACTTCGATTACTTATTTTTCTAGGTGTACCCAAATGTGTTTGAAAATAGTTTGGAAGAATCTCATTGAGGTTGAGGTGTCTGCTACCCGCTAGCCCAAGTTTTTCGCCAGATATTTGAGTAAGCGGCATGTCACCCTTCGTTTTCAATGGAAATCCTTTCCCAGATTTGACGCTATTACTGACGTCAATAACTATTGCCCCACTAAAAATCAGATTTGATTTCTCAATTGTCGATAGAAATTCGCTGAGTCGATTTATTAATCCATTTTTCATTTGTGAATAAGTGTGTAGAATGGTAAATTCTTTCCCATTTTTGTCACAATCCAATCCGGATATACAGCCACGAAACGACATCGTCCTTTCACAAGACGTAAATGAAGACAAGTTGGAAAAGGCTTCTCGCTCGAAATAAAATCCCGACCCACCCCCCCGGTGATCTGCCGAATCTCCGGATTCAAGTAACGCCTCGTCACAGGAGTTTAATACTACGGGACTTAATGAGTCGTTTCTCAATTGTGTTGCTTGCAACCGACCCAGATCTCGCTTGTTATGATTTTCCCAAAAGAATAACGAATCGAAATCACTTTGGTTGTTTTTAGAAACTACCAGATAGTTATAGAATTTGAAAAACCTACTTGAATTTTGTAAACACCTATCCCTACAAACCCTAGAAAATACTTGAATCCTCTCAGTCTCATCCTTGGACATATCTCTGCCAAGGAGTGAATCCCTCACTATGCATGTCTTCCATCTACCGGAAACCGGAGGAATCATCGCATCATAACGAACTTGCTTCTCTCTTTTTGCTGAACCTGCACAAATATCTCCGTTCAAACCTAAGTAGTGGGAAACAGGTATTCCCCCCTTTCCATTCTTTTCAACAGATAAAGATCTTTCGAATCGGGGAAAGCAGTCGTAGGAGAAGTCACCATAATTTTCTGCTTGTTTTTTTCTTACTCCGTCACCCCCATTAATGACTCCCGCTAATACAAAACTTCTTTCGATCGACCTTTTGGCACTCAAGCAATGCATAGAAATTGGTATTGTTAGCAGCATCAGCATCTCCAGGGTGATGCCACTATCTCTTTTTAGTGAATCACGCAGATTGCGTAGAAATAGTGAACTCAGAAATCGCAAGTCAGATAATCTGATAAAAGGTTCATAATTGGGAGATGGACTAATTAAAAATTCTTTGAGATGTTGGTTTTTCAATGATTCGAAGAAGTGGTCTAATAGACTGACTTCTACTAACTCTGAAATTCTAGATGAAAAATCTGGACTTCCTACTCTTTCTTTTGCCACCTTCTCCACCTTATCTTCTTTTTTCATATTAATTCTATGCGGTAGATACTATCTATTTCCCACATTTATTATACCAATACTTTTGAAAATTTCAAGATAGGATGGAGTAAATATTTCAAACGAGTCTAGTGATTTCCGTGAATAGTCATATCCAAAACTGGAATTAGATCGGGAATTCTAAATTGTTATTATCGAAGAGACCCACACAAATTCCACCCACCTTAACAAATCTTCTCCGTTCCAAGCAGAGCGATAGGATCGAATTACCCAATTCAATTGGATGGGCGAACGACGGGGATTGAACCCGCGCGTGATGGATCCACAATCCATTGCCTTGATCCACTTGGCTACGTCCGCCCCCTCTGTTGATTTAGTTGGCCCCCCCGCCGGACGTGAACGAGATCTATCCGTTAAGCAAGCTAGATAGGTTCTTCGGTTGATACACATACATATTAACTGTATGTATATAACAAGACAATATAAAATCTTTGAAATGAGGAATGCGCTCTCAATTTCTTTTATCCAAAAGATTGGGGTGGGAGGTTACAAACATTCTGCAAATCGGAGTAGGAAACTTCGTAATCTATTAAATCGTAGAAGGATATTCCAAATAGTTTTCAGAATTAAAGATTGGAAACTTATAATCGTGAAATTGTGACAAGCTTTTATCATCCTTTCCGTTCGTTCTACTGCACGAACCTTCACCTCATTGGACACCAAACCTCCCCCTTTGAAGTTAAGAGGTTTGGTATCCAGTTGTGCCGCATAACCAGACGGATATTATCCGTTTATAGAAGGAGCTTCAACAGAAGCCAAGTCTAGAGGGAAGTTATGAGCGTTACGTTCATGCATGACTTCCATACCTAGGTTAGCACGGTTTATTATATCAGCCCAGGTGTTTATAACACGACCCTGGCTGTCAACCACGGATTGGTTGAAGTTAAAACCATTCAAGTTGAATGCCATAGTGCTAATGCCTAAAGCGGTGAACCAGATACCTACTACAGGCCAGGCAGCTAAAAAGAAGTGTAGAGAACGAGAATTGTTGAAGCTAGCATATTGGAAGATCAAACGACCGAAGTAGCCGTGAGCAGCTACGATGTTGTAGGTTTCTTCTTCTTGACCGAACTTATAACCCGCATTAGCAGACTCATTCTCAGTTGTTTCTCTGATCAAACTAGAAGTTACCAAAGAACCATGCATAGCACTGAATAGAGAGCCGCCAAATACGCCAGCTACACCCAACATGTGGAAGGGATGCATAAGGATATTGTGCTCAGCCTGGAAGACGATCATGAAGTTGAAAGTACCAGAAATGCCTAGAGGCATACCGTCAGAGAAACTTCCTTGACCAATTGGGTAGATCAGGAAGACGGCGGCAGCAGCTGCGACGGGAGCCGAGTATGCAACAGCGATCCAAGGACGCATACCTAAACGGAAGCTTAGTTCCCATTCGCGACCCATGTAGCAAGCTACACCAAGTAGGAAGTGAAGAACGATAAGTTCGTAAGGACCACCATTGTAAAGCCATTCATCGACGGAAGCTGCTTCCCAGATTGGGTAGAAATGTAACCCAATAGCTGCAGAAGTAGGGATGATAGCACCAGAGATAATGTTGTTACCGTATAACAAAGAACCAGAAACGGGTTCGCGGATACCATCAATATCTACAGGAGGAGCTGCGACGAAAGCAATGATGAATACAGAGGTTGCGGTTAGTAAGGTAGGAATCATTAAGACACCGAACCATCCGATGTAAAGACGGTTTTCGGTGCTGGTGATCCAGTCGCAGAAGCGACCCCATAAGCTTGCGCTTTCGCGTCGTTCTAAAGTTGCGGTCATGGTATTTTTTGGTTTTCAAGAAATAATTAGTGATTCCCCAGGCTAGTAAGCCTGTTAATTTATAATATATCACAAAAACCTATCTGTGTCAACCGAAATTAATTGAGTCCCCAGAATTCTCGGGTATGGGGGCTTCTTCTCGATATCTCAAACAATTTTGACCCATTGTTTTACAACAAGGCTTTCCGTTTTCAAAAAAAAAAATTAAATTTCTACTCTATGCAGTATGCGGTGCGCGCCTCAATCAATTTCAGTCTCCGAAAAACTGGTCATGCGTCAAGCCTTTTTGCGAGGCACTCCGCAACTCTGCATTGGCCCCCCCCCCCCGATATCCTATTAGGTTGGGAGGAGTCTAATAATTAGCAACCTAAAAAGAAGTAGTTGCCAACCCCCACTGGTGGCTTAGACACCCGTTATTCGCCGTTCACTCCTCACTCAACCATTTCTTCACAGTGTTTTTTGATTCCCCAATAGTTTGTTAGTTTGTGCCCCGGTTCCAATCCACAACGGAAAGATTGTGGATTGGAACGAATCCGAAACTAACGGAAATGGGCAAAAGCTTTGTTAGCTTCCGCAACTTTATGAGTCTCCTCCTTCTTCCGTATGGCACTACCGGAATTCCTGGCGGCATCCATTGATTCATCACTCGATCTTAAAGCCATACTTCGACCTGAGCGTTTTCGACACGCGATTAATGACCACCGGATAGCCGAAGCTTTTCCCTCTGCCGGTACTACTTCAACGGGAACTCGATAAGTTGATCCACCTACACGTTTGGTTTCTGTCACTACATCGGGAGTTACCCCGCGCACCGCCTGTCGCAGAACAGACAGTGGGTTCCTATTTGTCTTTTACCTAATCCGCTTCATAGCCTGATAAAAAATCTGATAAGCCAGTGATTTCTTGCCATTTTTCGGGATACGATCAACTAGCATATTTACTAATCGATTACGATAAATTGGATCTGATTCGATATTTTTCTTTCTGTTCACTACACTGCTCCGATGTAACACGAGTTTACAAATATAAATATGTCAGATTTCAATCAATTCTTTTATTTCAGTGGTATCTTAAGCTACTATTTTGGCTTCTTTACTCCATATTGTAGGGTGGATCCACCGGTTAGTCGAGGATCTCCCTCCAAACTGCACGTGCGACTTTCATCGAATACAGCTTTCCACATGATTGAATAGAAACTATTCAAATGATTTTGAACCATTTATTTTTTAAAATGCAAATCATATTTACTCATCGCACATTGAGTATCCGTTTTCTCCTATTCCACGGATAAAAGAAGTCGAAGTTTAGATATAAAAGAAGAAAATCTTGCAATTCAGTTATCTTACTAGGAATGTCCGTAGGTTTATCAATCCAATCAGTAGATGTGTATAAAGCCTTCACCGAATCTCCGCAAGTAGTCGTAGTCTAAACCTGTTCCAAGAGGAAAAGACGTTCTGAGATTTTCCAGGTGGGAGTCCAGGTAAAACTCAACTTGCTGGAATAGAACACCTTAGACACCAAGTTGTTTCATACAAATAGATAGATAATAATTAATCTCCATCAATCTCTGTAGTAGCAGGCTTCAGTCCCCTGGCAATGCTGGGTCGGCTACACATTTAACATATCGGAACAACTGATACGGAATCATTGCAATGATACAAGTTGTGACAATGTTCTGCAACGCACTAGAACGCCCTTTTCTGCGATCCTTTACCCCTACAGCATCTAGGGTTCCTCTAACAATGTGATACCTAACACCGGGTAGGTCTTTGACCCTTCCGCCTCTCACGGGGACCACCGAATGTTCCTGCAAATTATGGCCAATACCTGGTATGTAAGCCGTTACCTCAAACTTGGAGGTTAATCGAACTCTCGCGACTTTACGTAGGGCAGAGTTGGGTTTTTTTGGTGTAGTCGTGGAATAGTCGACAGCTCCAATGTCACTATACAGAACCGTACGTGAGATTCTCACCTCATACGGCTCCTCGTCATTCAATTACTCGTGATAAAAAAAGTCCAAAATTCCTCCCAATTGTTTTCAACTACAAATACAAAATAAAAAAGAAAAAAATAATTAAATCCCTTTCAATTCATTTCTAAGGTTTCGGCTTTGCGCCCCACTCATTTCCCGGATCCCATTATTACTAATAAGCAACCCAGATAGAAAGATGAAAAATCTATCAAATCGATGGGTAGATTTGTTAACAAGTTCTTTGTTTTCGTGCAAGTTTAACGAGTTCCTCGTTTTCGTGCAAGTAATATGATGTGGATTGAGTATGGAGGAGATTGACGAGTCGGTATCAGCTTATCCGCATCATTAATCATTTTTTGATAAGGA